ACGAAGAGAGAATGCGAATGGAAATAGCAGAAGCTTGGGATAACATTACATATGCTCAAGCAGTAAGAGGTTTTTTATTAGTAGGCCAATCAATTCTTCGGAAATATATTCGATTGCCTTTATTAATAATAGCTAAGAATATTGCGCGTATTTTATTATTTCAAGGTCCCGAATGGTCCGAAGACTTCAAGGATTGGAATCGAGAAATGCATATTCGATGCACTTATAATGGTGTTGAATTATCCGACAAAGAATTTCCAAAAAACTGGTTAACAGACGGTATTCAGATAAAAATATTATTTCCTTTTTACCTGAAACCTTGGCACCGATCTAAGTTAAAACCCTTGAAAACACAGAAAGCGCAAAAAAATGATTTTTGTTTTTTAACAATTTTTGGACTGGAAACTGACCATCCTTTTGGTCCCCCTCGAAAACTAAAAGGGTCTTCATTTTTTGAACCTATTTTTAAAGAACTGAAAAAAAAAGTGAAAAAATTAAAAAATCAGTCTTTTATAGTTTTTAATGTTTTTAAAGAACGAGCAAAATTTCTTCGAAAGGTGTCAAAAGAAATAAAAAAATGGAGCATCAAAAACTACGAATTGGGTGAAACTAAAACCGACGATTCTATAATGAATAATCAGATGATTCGTGAATCACCTATTCAAATTCGATCTACAGAATGGACAAATTTTTCACTGACAGAAAAAAAAATGAAAGATCTGACTGAGAGAACAAGTACAATCAACAAGAAACTAGAAAGAATTCTAAATGAGAAGAAAAATGGATTTCTAACTCAAGAAAAAAATATTCATTCTAATAAAAAAAGTTATCATAATAAAATATTAGAATCATTAAAAAAATTTTGTCAAATATTAAAAAGAAGAAATACTCGATTAATCCGTAAATTTGATTTTTTTATCAAATTTTTCATGGAAAAAATATACATAGATTTTTTTCTATGTATCATTAATATTGCAAGAACCAATGCACAACTTTTTATTGAATCAAGAAAAAAAATGATCGAGAAATCCATTTCCAATAAGAAAGAAAATGAAAAAAGAATTAAGAAAAGAAATACAAAAAAATTTCACTTTATTTTAACTAAAAAAAATTCCCTTGATAATATTCAAAATAAGAATTCAACAACTTTTTGTAACTCGTCCTCCTTCTCGCAAGCATATGTATTTTATAAAATATCGCAAACTCGAGTTATTAACTTCTATAAATTCAAGTCTATCCTTCAATATCATGGAACATCTCTTTTTCTTAAAAATGAAATAAAGGATTTTTTTCGGAAAGAGGGAATATTTCATTCTGGATTGAGACATAAAGACTTTTGGCATTCTGAAAGGAATCAATGGAAAAACTGGTTAAGGGGGCATTATCAATATGATTTCTCTCAGATTAGCTGGCTAAAATTAGTACCAGAAAAATGGCGAAATAAAGTCAATCGACACTGTATGACTCAAAAAAACGATTTTAACAAATGGGACTCATATGAAAAAGAAGGATTAATTCATGATGAAAAACAAAATGATTTCGAACCTGATTCATTACTGAATCAAGAATATAAAAAATCATCTAATTTTAAAAAACATCATAGACATGATTTTTTCTCATATAAATCTATTAATTATGAAGAGAAGAAAGACTCATATATTTATAGATCACCATTACAAATAAATAGTAAAGAAGAGATTTTTGATAATTACAAGATAGATAAACGCAAATTTTTTGATATGCCAGATGGGCTACCTATTTATAATTATCTAGGAGAAAATGATATTATGGCTGAGGAGAAATTTCCAGATAGAAAATTTTGTAGGTGGAAAATGATTGATTTTTGCCTTAGAAATAATAAGGTCGAGATTCATTACTGGGCCAATAGCGGCACCAAGAATAAGAATCAAAAAATGAAGAGGGGTCCTTTTTATTTACCAATTTCTAAAAATTCAAAAATCAACCGATTCAAAAAAAAAAGATCCTTCTTTGATTGGATGGAAATGAATGAGGAAATAGTAGGTCGTATTAGTTCGAATCCAGAACTAGAACTTTGGTTCTTCCCAGAATTTGTGCCACTATATAATGCATATAAGATTAAACCGGGGATCATACCAATAAAATTACTTCTTTTCAACTTTCATTTGAATGGAAATGAAAACATTAAGAAAAACATTACTGAAAGTAACCCTTTAATAGAATCAAATAAAAAAAAAAGAATTCTTAGATTCGAGAATGGAAATCAAGAAGAAAAAGATCCTCTAAACCAAGGGGAAGGGGCTCCTCTATCAGATGAAAATGGAGGTAGATCAGGCATAAAAAAACAACGTAGAAAAAAAAAGGCCAACATGAGCCCCGAAGCTATAGAGCTTTACTCCTTCCTAGAAAGTTTTTTGTATTTTCAATTGAGTTGGGAAAGGGTTGTAAATAAAAAAATGGTCAATAATATTAGAGCCTATTGTCTCCTGCTTAGATTGAGAAATCCAAAGGACGTTGCTATATCCTATCTTAAACGGGGAGAACTGACTGTGGATATCTGGACTCTAAAAAGGCGCACTCCTAGAGAATTAAGTACAAGCGGAGCATTGATTATCGAACCGACTTATCCTTATCCGTCTATAAAAAACGATGGACAATTGATTCTATATCAAACCATAGGTATTTTTTTGGTTCATAAGAATAAATACCTTCATAAGAATAAATACCAAAGGAATCAAAAATTTCGAGAATGGTTTGATAAGAATAAATTTGATGAATCCATTTTAAGACATCAAAAAATGACTCAAAATAGAGACAAAAATCATTATGATTTCTTTGTTCCTGAAACTCTTTTATCCCCTAAAGGCCGTAGAGAATTGCGAATTCTATATTTTTTAAACTCAAGGGATAGAAATGATATACATAGAAATCCGGTATTTTGCAATCAGGTAAAAAACTGTGGTCAAGTTTTAAATAGAGGCAAATATCTCGGTATCGATAAAAATAAACTAATTCAAATGAAGTTCTTTCTTTGGCCCAATTATCGACTAGAAGATTTAGCTTGTATGAATCGCTATTGGTTTAATACTCATAATGGCAGTCGTTTCAGTATGGTCAGGATACATATGTATCCACGGTTGAAAATTTGTTAGTTACAAGTCCATTTACATGAATTTTGCCATATATACATATATTATTAGGTAATAGAATATGTCGGCTATATGAAATAGATAGACGCGAGGATTGTCTTACATTCCATCCTGAAAGAGGATACTAATTTAATGACATACATATTATCAATTAGATCTATAAATAAATGAACAAAATCTTCTTATCTTTTTTTGTATTCCTATACAAATAAAAAAAAGAAGATTTTGTTCATTTATTTATTTTATAAAAAAAGTAGGAAGTTTATAATGAACTTAAGGTCATTCTGTATATCAAAATGACTAATATTATTATTACTGATTAATCAAATTCACATCAAAAAATTAGAAATTATAAAAGGGGATAAGATTTTGTTTTATGGTAAAAAATTCATTCATCTCAGTTATTTTTCAAGAAAAAAAAGAAGAAAAGCGGGGGTCTGTTGACTTTCAAATAGTCAGTTTCACCAATAAGATACGAAGACTTACTTCCCATTTGGAATTGCACAGAAAAGACTATTCATCTCAGAGAGGTCTACGAAAAATTCTGGGAAAACGTCAACGGCTGCTGTCTTACTTATCAAAGAAAAATCGAGTACGCTATAAAGAATTAATTAGTGAGTTGGATATTCGGGAGTTAAAAAATCGTTAATTTAAAAATTTTTACTTAGTTTTTTCATTTATTGGATCTTGAGAATTTTGATAAACTTCTTTTCGTTTTCAGCAATTCATGTAAGAATGAATCGAGGAAAAACTTATGAATAGACCAGCTACAGAAAGAGACCTTATGATAGTCAATATGGGACCTCACCACCCATCAATGCACGGTGTTCTTCGTCTCATCGTTACCCTAGACGGTGAAAATGTTGTTGACTGCGAACCAATATTAGGTTATTTACACAGAGGAATGGAAAAAATTGCGGAAAACCGAACAATTATACAATTTTTACCTTATGTAACACGTTGGGATTATTTAGCTACTATGTTCACAGAAGCAATAACCGTAAATGGACCAGAACAATTGGGAAATATTCAAGTGCCTAAAAGAGCGAGCTATATCAGAGTCATTATGTTGGAGTTAAGTCGTCTAGCTTCTCATCTCTTATGGCTTGGACCTTTTATGGCGGATATTGGCGCACAGACCCCTTTTTTCTATATTTTCAGAGAAAGAGAATTAGTATATGATCTATTCGAAGCTGCGACTGGGATGAGAATGATGCATAATTATTTTCGTATCGGAGGAGTAGCAGCCGACCTGCCTTATGGCTGGATAGATAAATGTTTGGATTTCTGCGATTATTTTTTAACAGGAGTTGTTGAATATCAAAAACTTATTACGCGAAATCCCATTTTTTTAGAACGAGTTGAAGGAGTAGGCATTATTAGTGGAGAAGAAGCAATAAATTGGGGTTTATCCGGACCGATGCTACGAGCATCTGGAATACAATGGGATCTTCGTAAAGTTGATCATTATGAGTGTTACGACGAATTTCATTGGGAAATCCAGTGGCAAAAAGAAGGAGACTCATTAGCTCGTTATTTAGTCCGAATCAGTGAAATGACGGAATCCATAAAAATAATTCAACAGGCCCTGGAATTCCTTCCAGGAGGTCCCTATGAGAATTTAGAAATCCGATGCTTTGATAGAGAAAGGGATCCAGAATGGAATGATTTTGAATATCGATTCATTAGTAAAAAACCTTCTCCCACATTTGAATTGCCGAAGCAAGAACTTTATGCGAGAGTTGAAGCCCCAAAGGGAGAATTGGGAATTTTTCTAATAGGGGACAAAAGTTGTTTTCCTTGGAGATGGAAAATTCGCCCGCCGGGTTTTATCAATTTGCAAATTCTTCCTCAGTTAGTTAAAGGAATGAAATTGGCTGATATTATGACGATACTAGGTAGCATAGATATCATTATGGGAGAAGTTGATCGTTGAAATGATAGTTTATACAACAGAAATAGAAGTACAAGATATTAATTCTTTTTCCAGATTGGAATTTTTCAAAGAGGTCTATGGAATCGTATGGATCTTTGTCCCTATTTTGACTCTTGTATTGGGGATCACAGTAGGCGTACTGGTAATTGTATGGTTAGAAAGAGAGATATCCGCAGGAATACAACAACGTATTGGGCCTGAATACGCCGGTCCTTTGGGAATTCTTCAAGCTCTAGCAGATGGGACAAAACTGCTTTTCAAAGAGAATCTTTTTCCAGCTAGAGGAAATACCCGTTTATTCAGTATTGGACCATCTATAGCAGTCATATCAATTTTACTAAGTTTTTTAGTAATTCCTTTTAGCTATCATCTTGTTTTAGCTGATCTCAATATCGGTATTTTTTTATGGATTGCCATTTCAAGTATTGCCCCTGTTGGCCTTCTTATGTCAGGATACGGATCGAATAATAAATATTCCTTTTTAGGTGGTTTACGAGCTGCTGCTCAATCGATTAGTTATGAAATACCATTAACTTTATGTGTTTTATCAATATCTCTACGTGCGATTCGTTGAAATACAAACTTTTCTTTCTTTTCCCTATTCATTCTTTTCTTTCGCTTTAGAAAACAAAACAAGTTGAACGAATTGAATAGATATTATTTATTATCCTTTTGGTTGATAAAGTAAATTAGATAGTTATATATGAGTGAAAGAAAGCAGCTTATAAATTTGCAGTAAAAAAAATGGAGTCTCATTTCCTATGTACAAGACAAGAGTTAAGTGGAAATAAACATAAGCGGAAGAGGTCCTTTACCCCAAGACTGGTTGATTAGACAACCCGGCTTGAAGCGGGCTCAAAAGATCAACCGTATGGCCTTTTCACTATCCTTTGTATGAATTACCTACCATACATGTATTATCAAACGAAACGGGCGATTGAACAAAAAATGAGTGGATGATTAGGAACACAAAAATGCACAAAGGATTAGTAATGGAGATTTTGGAAATTCTCTAAAAAGATATTTCTGCATAACATAAAAAGAATACTAATTGGGGCTTTAAATTGGTAGAAATGATAAGGCAGTACTTCCCGCGATTCCGATCCAGAGTATGCTCCTATCCACCCATTAAAGCAATGACTATCAGGAACGAAATAATCCTTTATTTTTGATTTTAGTTTTAGCCCCTTCTCTTATATTGGTTTTATAAGAAAGAAGAATAGGAACGAAAAACAAACAAGAGAAAAAAAAAAAAGAAATCTTTTTTATTTCGTCTTTTTCATATATTTAGCATAGATTTAGAGAGATATAATTTGTCTCATGATTCATTAGCTAATGTAACGTCTAATTCCTTTTCGTAATCGAAAATGATGGGTTGAAATAAACTATTTATTGATATTTCTGAAAGGAGTTTTTTATTTAAGGATTAAGTTATTACTCAACAAAGTCAAATTATTAACGGGTGAGATCAATTCGGAAGCGCCTTTATTTATTATTATTTTAGAGTATAGCAGACGGAATTCCATTGGTATAATTTTGGACCCTCAAATAGATTTTGACTCTTTCTATTCTACAACCATAGCTAGCTAAATAGTAAATAATACTGATCTGGTCCTTAGATTTTTTTTGACCCACGAGGAGCCGTATGAGGCGAAAACCTCATGTACGGTTCTGGAATAGCGGTGGGAACAGTGATGTTATCACCGACTATGATTATCTAACAGTTCAAGTACAGTTGATATAGTTGAGGCGCAGTCAAAATATGGTTTTTGGGGATGGAATTTGTGGCGTCAGCCTATAGGATTTATCGTTTTTCTAATTTCTGCCCTAGCCGAATGCGAGAGATTACCCTTTGATTTACCAGAAGCGGAGGAAGAATTAGTAGCGGGTTATCAAACCGAATATTCGGGTATCAAATTTGGTTTATTTTATGTTGCTTCCTATCTAAATCTATTACTTTCTTCGTTATTTGTAACGGTTCTTTACTTGGGTGGTTGGAATATTTCCATTCCATACATATTTGTTCCTGAGCTATTTGAAATAAATAAAGTGGATGGAATCTTTGGAACTACAATTGGTATCTTTATTACATTAGCTAAAACTTATTTGTTCTTGTTTATTTCTATCACAACAAGATGGACTTTACCTAGGTTAAGAATGGACCAACTTTTAAATCTTGGATGGAAATTTCTTTTACCAATCTCTCTCGGTAATCTATTATTAACAACCTCTTTTCAACTTTTTTCACTGTAAATAGCAAACAATAGACTTGGTTCAAGTTCAAACAAGAGAAAGAAACGAAGATAAAACTATTCATATAGATTCCTGATATGTTCCCTATGGTAACTGGGTTCATGAATTATGGTCAACAAACAGTACGAGCAGCAAGGTACATTGGTCAAAGTTTCATGATTACCTTATCCCACGCAAATCGTTTGCCTGTAACTATTCAATATCCTTATGAAAAATTAATCACATCGGAGCGTTTCCGTGGCCGAATCCATTTCGAATTTGATAAATGTATTGCTTGTGAAGTATGTGTTCGTGTATGTCCTATAGATCTGCCTGTTGTTGATTGGAAATTTGAAACTGATATTCGAAAAAAACGATTACTTAATTACAGTATTGATTTCGGAATTTGTATATTTTGTGGTAACTGTGTTGAGTATTGTCCAACAAATTGTTTATCGATGACTGAAGAATATGAACTTTCTACTTACGACCGTCACGAGTTGAATTATAATCAAATTGCTTTGGGCCGTTTACCAATGTCAGTAATTGATGATTATACAATTCGAACAATTTTGAATTCGCCTCAAAGAAAAACTGAGTAGGTAACCGCCCTATTCTATTAAATAAAGAGAAATTACCAATTCTTAAGGTTCCGTTTTTTTGGTTTCAATTAAAAGAATGAGATAAGGTCTTTCTCTTTGTTTGGCCAATAATGAAAAATTCAACTAGAAATTCATTGGTTGATGAGAATTTCTACTTTTTTATTAAAAATCTATCAATAGAGTCGTCATTTTTTCGAAAAATATACTTTCAAAAAATATCCTTATTCTTTCTTAATTTAATTTCTTAATTTAAGAAAATAAAAGAATCAAAAAAGAAACTGTCCAACAATTGTACCCATATCATACCTAATAGATTAGAATTGAATTCAATTAGGAACCTATCATAAAATGAAAATCAAAAAACCTTTAGTTTTTTCCCGGTCGGGTCAATACGATCATGAAAAGCATTTTAATTTATCTCCTATTTTACATATAATGGATTTGCCTGGACCAATACACGATTTTCTTATAGTTTTACTGGGATCGGGTCTTATATTAGGGGGACTGGGAGTAGTATTACTTACCAATCCAATTTATTCTGCCTTTTCGTTGGGATTGGTTCTTGTTTGTATATCCTTATTCTATATTCTTTCAAATGCTCATTTTGTAGCCGCTGCCCAGCTCCTTATTTATGTAGGAGCCATAAATGTTTTAATCATATTTGCTGTCATGTTCATGAATGGTTCAGAATATTACAAGGATTTGAATCTGTCGATCGTTGGGGATGGGGTTACTTCACTGGTTTGTACAAGTATTCTTCTTTCGCTAATTACTACTATTTTCGATACGTCATGGTACGGGATTCTTTGGACTACAAGATCAAACCAACTTATAGAACAAGATTTGATAAGTAATAGTCAACAAATTGGAATTCATTTATCAACAGATTTTTTTCTTCCGTTTGAACTGATTTCAATAATTCTTTTAGTTGGTTTGATAGGCGCAATTGCTGTGGCTCGTCAGTAATAAATCGTTATAACTAGCAACAGCAAACAATCCAAATTTCACTTTCTTCTATGTTATCCCACCTATTTCACAAAAATTCTATTTGAATACTGTTCATGTCTAAAAGGGAGATTCTTTTATTTGATCTATTTTCAATACATTCTTTTGTTCCGTACTTGTTTTGTTATATTCTAGTCAATCTCGAATCTGTTGAATTTTTGTTCATATTGAAATGAACCAACATTGATAAGGAGTTGGTCAATGATGCTCGAACATGTACTTGTTTTGAGTGCCTATTTATTTTCTATCGGTATTTATGGATTAATCACGAGTCGAAACATGGTTAGGGCTCTTATGTGTCTTGAACTTATATTGAATGCAGTTAATATCAATTTTGTAACATTTTCTGATTTTTTTGATAGTCGCCAGTTAAAGGGAGATATTTTCTCAATTTTTGTTATAGCTATTGCAGCCGCTGAAGCAGCTATTGGGTTGGCTATTGTTTCGTCAATTTATCGTAACAGAAAATCAACGCGTATCAATCAATCAACTTTATTGAATAAGTAGGAATAATAATCAAAATGAGAATATCCACCAATTTGAATTAGCATGTAGAATATGTTAGAATCTAGATTCTATTTACGAAAACGTAATAAATCAAAGTATCTTAGCCACTTCTCATGAGCTGATCCAGAAGTCCATTGATTAGAAAATTTCTGGTAAATCGTTGATTCATCTGGCGTTTAAATATATGATTCATTTACAAGTTTACTAGATCGAAATTTGATAACGTTCAAAAATTCATAGATCCCATGTCACATTCAGTAAAAATTTATGATACATGCATAGGGTGTACCCAATGTGTCCGAGCGTGCCCCACCGATGTGTTAGAAATGATACCTTGGGATGGATGCAAAGCTAAACAAATTGCTTCCGCCCCAAGAACAGAAGACTGTGTTGGTTGTAAGAGATGTGAATCTGCCTGTCCAACGGATTTCTTGAGTGTTCGAGTTTATTTATGGCATGAAACAACTCGAAGTATGGGTCTAGCTTATTGATATGTTCCGTAAAACCCACTTGAATACATTTTGAATACATTTTCTTTTTTTACTGAAAAAACCCGTACTCAAAAAAAAAAAAAGAATAAAGATTCTATTTTCGAGCGCGGGTTTTTCTGGTCCAAATGTATCTTGTCTTTACCACGAATTATTTTCCTTGGTTAACAATAATTGTAGTTTTGCCAATATCTGCGGGCTCTTTAATTTTCTTTCTTCCTCATAGAGGAAATAAGCTAATTAGGTGGTATACCATTTCTATATCCACCTTAGAACTACTTCTAATGACCTATGTATTTTGTTATCATTTCCAATTGGACGATCCATTAATCCAGCTGGCGGAAGATTATAAATGGATCAATTTTTTTGATTTTTACTGGAGATTGGGAATAGATGGACTTTCTATAGGACCTATTTTACTGACAGGATTTATCACAACTTTAGCTACTTTAGCGGCTTGGCCAGTTACTCGGGATTCCCGACTATTCCATTTCCTGATGTTAGCAATGTACAGTGGTCAAATAGGATCATTTTCTTCTCGAGACCTTTTGCTTTTTTTCATCATGTGGGAGTTAGAATTAATTCCTGTTTATCTACTTCTATCTATGTGGGGGGGAAAGAAACGTCTGTATTCAGCTACAAAGTTTATTTTGTACACTGCGGGAGGTTCCATTTTTCTATTAGTAGGGGTTTTGGGTATCGGTTTATATGGTTCTAATGAACCAACATTCAATTTTGAAACATTAGCTAATCAATCGTATCCTCTCGCACTGGAAATAATATTCTATATTGGATTTCTTATTGCTTTTGCTGTCAAATCACCGATTATACCCTTACATACATGGTTACCAGACACCCATGGGGAGGCACATTATAGTACTTGTATGCTTCTAGCCGGAATCTTATTAAAAATGGGAGCATATGGATTAGTTCGGATCAATATGGAATTATTACCCCATGCTCATTCTATATTTTCTCCCTGGTTGATGATAGTAGGCACAATGCAAATAATTTATGCAGCTTCAACATCTCTTGCTCAACGTAATTTAAAAAAAAGAATAGCCTATTCCTCTGTATCTCATATGGGTTTCATAATTATAGGAATTGGCTCTATAACCGATACGGGACTCAACGGAGCCTTTTTACAAATAATATCTCATGGATTTATTGGCGCTGCACTTTTTTTCTTGGCAGGAACGAGTTATGATAGAATACGTCTTGTTTATCTCGACGAAATGGGCGGAATGGCTCTTCCAATTCCAAAAATGTTTACGATGTTCAGTATCTTATCGATGGCTTCTCTTGCATTACCGGGCATGAGTGGTTTTGTTGCAGAATTGATAGTCTTTTTTGGAATAATTAGCAGTCAAAAATCTTTTTTAATGCCAAAAATATTAATTATTTTTGTAATGGCAATTGGAATGATATTAACTCCTATTTATTTATTATCTATGTTACGTCAAATATTCTACGGATACAAGCTATTTAATGCTCCAAACTCCTATTTTTTTGATTCTGGACCAAGAGAGTTATTTGTTTCGATCTCTATCTTTCTACCCGTAATAGGTATTGGTATTTATCCGGATTTCGTTTTATCACTATCGGGTGAGAAAGTCGAAGCTATTCTAGCTAATTATTTTTATAGATAGGTTTTAGGAATAAAAAAAAGAAATCCTATTTAAAATGATTTTGAAAATGATTTGCTTTACAATTGAAAAAGGTGAAAAAAAAAGGATTTTTTCTGTTCTTAGGTTTCATTTTTTTTTTTAAGTTGAGTAAAAAAGAAAGAAAAAGTCAAAATCAAATTGAATTTGAATCAGATATGTTTGGCCTTTGTGAGAACCTTTTGAATCAAGTACAAGTAGCGGAGTGATTCAAAAGGTTCTTTTCTTGGCGGCTTACATTAAGTTTTCTTATGTATATTATATGCTGTCCTATGTTTGTATTTGTTCTGCTTTTTCATTCAATTCGATGTTAATGGAAATGAACCATAGCTATGTAAACCTATTCCTAATAGATTGACTCCAAAATAGCATATCCAAATTATAAGAAAGCCCGCGGAAGCCACAATTGCAGAATTTACACCTTCCAAATTTTGATTTGTTCGGGTATGTAAATAAATCGCGAATATGGTCCAAGTAATAAATGCCCAAGTTTCCTTGGGATCCCAATTCCAATATGATCCCCATGCCTCATTAGCCCATACTGCTCCCGAAAGAATCCCTATGGTTAAAAAGAGAAACCCGAGACTAATAATACGATAACTCCAATAATCCAATTGTTGAACCAATTGATACCTGTAATAATTTCGAGAATAAATAAAATAAGTGTTTAGTAAAACATTCTTTCTCTCATCCAGGTATTTCATTTCCCCAAAGGAAAATGCCGTATTTAATAAAATATTGCTTTTGCTAAAAATATTTATGACTTTTCGAAATGTAATGACTAGAAGGGCTACTGATAATAATGATCCACATAAAAGAGCTGCATAGCCAAATACCATCATACTTACGTGCATCATTAACCACTGGGATTGGAGAGCAGGTACTAATAGCGCGGATTGATGCATTTTGGTTAAAAGACCCGAAGTAACAAAGCCTTGGGTAAAAATAGCACTTGATGCGGTTATTGCACTTAAAGCATTTTTATGCTTTTTAAAATGAAAATAGGAAACCATATGAATAATGGAGAAACTCCATGAAAGAAAGATTAATGATTCATATAAATTACTTAATGGAAAATGCCCCGAATAAATCCAACGAGTGACTAATAATCCTGTTATACAGAAAAGGGTGGCTATCATACCCCTTTCTGATGAATCATATAGTCCTACGACTTCATCGACTAATAAAGTTAAAAAATGAATTGTAATTACAATTGAAACGATCGAAAAGGATATATGAGTTAATATATGTTCTAAAATTGAAAAAATCATAAAATAAAGATTATGAAAAAAGGAGAAGAGAAGGTTTCTCGATTATTATTATATGGAATGGAAATTCGGAATTTTTTAATTTTATTATAATTATAGGATTTATATTATACCTTTTTTATAAGACGCTATGCCGCCACTCGGACTCGAACCGAGATGCTCTAGCACTGCTTCCTAAGAGCAGCGTGTCTACCAATTTCACCATAGCGGCTTGCTCAAAATAATAATAACTCATGTTTTATTCATATTCAACCGTCGAGATTGAATGAAGGGGTCAATCCAATGCAATATTTATTTTGTAGGAAGCTTTAAAATTGATGAATAAAAACTGGTTTCATTTCAATAGAAGTTTGAGGGTTAAAAAAAGAATCTTTATTATCCTTTTTTTTTTATTTAATTCAAAATTTCTAGTTTCTAAAGTAAAGTAGCAAGAACGGAAGTTTTGTAGTTCCTGTTTTACTAAAATCGAACTTTTTCGTTCTAACTAAAAAACTAAAAAGTTGTGACTTCCATTCATGAATAGAGCTCAAAATGTTCTTTATCATTTCCGTTTGTTAATAATTCATTTTTATTTACATATAATATGATTTTTATGAATGAATCACTGAATAAAAAAGATGGTTTTGAGTATCACAATTTAAACATGGCATCTACAGATTTCAAAGGATTTAAAAAAAATTTATGTAATTTGCATAGCTTTGGATTGTCGTAAACATGTCTAATGTAAAAAAGTTTAGATTCCTATCATAATAGGGCCATCCTTTAAAATCAAAAAAAAAGGATTTCTAATTTAGAATTCGAAAAAAATGACTTGCTTCATCTTCCCATACAAACATAGGATTTTTTTATCACTTTAAATTGAGGCATTATTTGTGTATCCACTAAATAGGAAAAGGTCTCTTTCCCAATTGGGTTTATGGGAAGGATATATAATAATTCAGAGTAATACTACTTTAGATTCAGAAAGTTACAAAATGAAAACTTCATCAATTAGTTTCAAGAACCCATTGATTTTGACTAAACTAAGGATCTTATATATCTTCTGCTATAATAATAATAAATTATAGATAATAAATACGATATAGAAAATAGAAATAAAACACTAACAAGTTATTATAATACACAAATAGGAATAGGCGATGGGGAAATAAGAATCCCCCACCCCGAAAAAAAAAAGAAAAGATGAACTCAACTAATTACAAAATTTTTCAAAAATGAAACGTAAATTACTGCGTTGAGTTTTGAATAAAGTTCATAAAAATGATTCAAGTGTTATTATTCAAGTGTTTTGTTATTTATTTGAGATATAAAAAAAACTTTTTGAATTTCCCGTAAAAAGATATTTTGCTAATGAAAAAGCTTTCAAGGCTGCCCGATACGCTTTCTTTTTCCAAATATTTTTACGAATATGCTTTTTTGATATAGAAGTACGTTTTTTTGGAACTGCCATTCGAACAAAAAAAATAATTTAGTACCATAGTAGTATGTGAAAGACATTTGTTAAAAAAAATATGCTTTACTTCATTTTATTCCTCTCATTTTTAATTCTTCTATACTTCTAAATTTGAATATTTAGAAAATAGACTTAAAAAAAAAATTTATTTTTTTTTCATAAATTTTTTCGTTATATTAATCATAATATGGAAAGAACGGAAAGAAAACTATCAAATACTTTATTATATAAAATAAGCGTAAATCTCATTTATTGAAATGAACAAGATTCAAACTGTTTGTTCCAAAATCCAAATTTACTCACAGAAAGTTTACTCATAAATGAAGTAAGTATAAAAAAAAAAAGAAATGAAACATTTTTTTATCCTTTTTTAAGTTAAGAATAAGAGATAGTGAATCAGAAAGAAAATAATTAAATATTAAGTAAGAAAAAAAAACGTTTTTATGGAGTATACATATCAATATTCATGGATCATACCTTTGATTCCACTTCCTATTCCTATTTTAATAGGAGTAGGACTTCTGCTTTTTCCGACATCAACAAAAAACCTTCGGCGTATGTGGTCTTTTCCCAGTATTTTATTATTAAGTATAGTTATGCTTTTTTCGCTTGATCTATCTATTCAACAAATTAATAGAAGTTCTACATATCAATATGTATGGTCTTGGGCCATCAATAATGATTTATCTTTTGAGTTCGGCTACTTTTTTGATTCACTTACTTCCATTATGTTAATATTAATAACTACTGTTGGGATTTTCGTTCTTATTTATAGTGACAATTATATGTCTCATGATCAGGGATATTTGAGATTTTTTGCTTATCTGAGTTTGTTCAATACTTCAATGTTGGGATTAGTTACTAGTTCTAATTTGATACAAATTTATATTTTTTGGGAACTGGTTGGAATGTGTTCTTATCTTTTAATAGGTTTTTGGTTCACACGACCCCTTGCAGCAATTGCTTGTCAAAAAGCATTTGTAACTAATCGTATAGGCGATTTTGCATTATTATTAGGAATCTTAGGCCTTTATTGGATAATAGGCAGTTTTGAATTTCAAGATTTGTTCGAACTATTCAATAACTTTATTTTGATTTCAAAAAATCAGGGTCAGTTTTTGTTTCTTACTTTATGTGCCTTTCTTTTTTTTGGTGGGGCAGTTGCTAAATCTGCACAATTTCCCCTTCATGTATGGTTGCCTGATGCTATGGAAGGACCGACTCCTATTTCAGCTCTTATCCATGCTGCCACTATGGTAGCGGCGGGGGTTTTTCTTGTAGGACGCTTTCTACCTATTTTTATATTCATACCTTCGATAATGAACCTAATATCTTTAATAGGCATAGTAACAGTATTCTTGGGGGCTACTTTAGCTGTTGCTCAAAAAGATATTAAGAGAGGCTTAGCCTATTCTACAATGTCTCAATTGGGTTATATGATGTTAGCTTTGGGCATGGGATCGTATCGAGCCGCTTTATATCATTTGATTACTCATGCTTATTCGAAAGCATTATTGTTTTTAGGATCTGGATCAATCATTCATTCAATGGAAGCTGTTGTTGGATATTCCCCGTATAAAAGCCAGAATCTTGTTTTTATGGGCGGTTTAAAAAAACATGTGCCAATTACAAAAACGGCTTTTTTAGTAGGAACGCTTTCTCTTTGTGGTATTCCGCCTCTTGCCTGTTTTTGGTCAAAAGACGAAATTCTGAATGATAGTTGGACGTATTCGTCGCTTTTTGCATTAATAGCTTGGTTCACAGCTGGATTAACGGCATTTTATATGTTTCGGATCTATTTACTTACTTTTGAGGGACATTTGAATATTCATTTTCAAAATTACAGTGGAAAAAAAAGTAGTTTATTTTATTCAATAAAATTATGGGGTAAACAAGAGGAAAAAACTATTAACAGAAAATTTCCTTTATTCTCTTTATTAACAACTAATAATAACCAACAGACTTTTTTGTTTTGGAAGAAGCCGTATGAAATTCGGAGTAAAGTAAAAAGCAGGGCTCTTCTGACTATTACTCATTTCGAATCTACTAAAATTTTTTATTATCCTCATGAATCGGATAATACTATGCTATTTCCTATCCTTTTTTTAGTTTTATTTACTCTCTTTATTGGAGTTATAGGAATTCCTTTCAATCAACAAGAAATTCATTTAGATATATTGTCTAAATTGTTAACTCCAGCCATTGATCTTTTACATCAAAATTCAAAAGATTCGGTGGATTGGTATGAATTTTTCACAAATGGAATTTTTTCAGTCAGTATAGCTTTTTTTGGAATATTTATAGCTTCTTTTTTATATAATCCTTTTTATTCGTCTTTACAAAATTTGAACTTCTTTAATTTTTTTGTGAAAAGGGGACCTACTAGAAAATTTTGGGACAAAATAATCAATTTTCTATATAATTGGTCATATAATCGTGCTTATTTAGATGGTTTTTATGATACGTTCTTAACAAAAACAATAAGACGATTATCTGAACTAACTCATTTTTTCGATAGGCGAACCATTGATGGAATTATAAATGGGTTAGCCATTTCCTGTTTTTTAATAGGAGAAAGTATTAAATACGTAGGGGGAAGTCGCATTTCTTCTTATCTATTCTTTTTTTCATTTTATGTACTTCTTTTTTTAGCAGTAATTTACGTTTCATTTTTGAAAAATTTTGTAATTAGTTGAGTTCATCTTTTCTTTTTTTTTTCGGGGTGGGGGATTCTTATTTCCCCATCGCCTATTCCTATTTGTGTATTATAATAACTTGTTAGTGTTTTATTTCTATTTTCTATATCGTATTTATTATCTATAATTTATTATTATTATAGCAGAAGATATATAAGATCCTTAGTTTAGTCAAAATCAATGGGTTCTTGAAACTAATTGATGAAGTTTTCATTTTGTAACTTTCTGAATCTAAAGTAGTATTACTCTGAATTATTATATATCCTTCCCATAAACCCAATTGGGAAAGAGACCTTTTCCTATTTAGTGGATACACAAATAATGCCTCAATTTAAAGTGATAAAAAAATCCTATGTTTGTATGGGAAGATGAAGCAAGTCATTTTTTTCGAATTCTAAATTAGAAATCCTTTTTTTTTGATTTTAAAGGATGGCCCTATTATGATAGGAATCTAAACTTTTTTACATTAGACATGTTTACGACAATCCAAAGCTATGCAAATTACATAAATTTTTTTTAAATCCTTTGAAATCTGTAGATGCCATGTTTAAATTGTGATACTCAAAACCATCTTTTTTATTCAGTGATTCATTCATAAAAATCATATTATATGTAAATAAAAATGAATTATTAACAAACGGAAATGATAAAGAACATTTTGAGCTCTATTCATGAATGGAAGTCACAACTTTTTAGTTTTTTAGTTAGAACGAAAAAGTTCGATTTTAGTAAAACAGGAACTACAAAACTTCCGTTCTTGCTACTTTACTTTAGAAACTAGAAATTTTGAATTAAATAAAAAAAAAAGGATAATAAAGATTCTTTTTTTAACCCTCAAACTTCTATTGAAATGAAACCAGTTTTTATTCATCAATTTTAAAGCTTCCTACAAAATAAATATTGCATTGGATTGACCCCTTCATTCAATCTCGACGGTTGAATATGAATAAAACATGAGTTATTATTATTTTGAGCAAGCCGCTATGGTGAAATTGGTAGACACGCTGCTCTTAGGAAGCAGTGCTAGAGCATCTCGGTTCGAGTCCGAGTGGCGGCATAGCGTCTTATAAAAAAGGTATAATATAAATCCTATAATTATAATAAAATTAAAAAATTCCGAATTTCCATTCCATATAATAATAATCGAGAAACCTTCTCTTCTCCTTTTTTCATAATCTTTATTTTATGATTTTTTCAATTTTAGAACATATATTAACTCATATATCCTTTTCGATCGTTTCAATTGTAATTACAATTCATTTTTTAACTTTATTAGTCGATGAAGTCGTAGGACTATATGATTCATCAGAAAGGGGTATGATAGCCACCCTTTTCTGTATAACAGGATTATTAGTCACTCGTTGGATTTATTCGGGGCATTTTCCATTAAGTAATTTATATGAATCATTAATCTTTCTTTCATGGAGTTTCTCCATTATTCATATGGTTTCCTATTTTCATTTTAAAAAGCATAAAAATGCTTTAAGTGCAATAACCGCATCAAGTGCTATTTTTACCCAAGGCTTTGTTACTTCGGGTCTTTTAACCAAAATGCATCAATCCGCGCTATTAGTACCTGCTCTCCAATCCCAGTGGTTAATGATGCACGTAAGTATGATGGTATTTGGCTATGCAGCTCTTTTATGTGGATCATTATTATCAGTAGCCCTTCTAGTCATTACATTTCGAAAAGTCATAAATATTTTTAGCAAAAGCAATATTTTATTAAATACGGCATTTTCCTTTGGGGAAATGAAATACCTGGATGAGAGAAAGAATGTTTTACTAAACACTTATTTTATTTATTCTCGAAATTATTACAGGTATCAATTGGTTCAACAATTGGATTATTGGAGTTATCGTATTATTAGTCTCGGGTTTCTCTTTTTAACCATAGGGATTCTTTCGGGAGCAGTATGGGCTAATGAGGCATGGGGATCATATTGGAATTGGGATCCCAAGGAAACTTGGGCATTTATTACTTGGACCATATTCGCGATTTATTTACATACCCGAACAAATCAAAATTTGGAAGGTGTAAATTCTGCAATTGTGGCTTCCGCGGGCTTTCTTATAATTTGGATATGCTATTTTGGAGTCAATCTATTAGGAATAGGTTTACATAGCTATGGTTCATTTCCATTAACATCGAATTGAATGAAAAAGCAGAACAAATACAAACATAGGACAGCATATAATATACATAAGAAAACTTAATGTAAGCCGCCAAGAAAAGAACCTTTTGAATCACTCCGCTACTTGTACTTGATTCAAAAGGTTCTCACAAAGGCCAAACATATCTGATTCAAATTCAATTTGATTTTGACTTTTTCTTTCTTTTTTACTCAACTTAAAAAAAAAAATGAAACCTAAGAACAGAAAAAATCCTTTTTTTTTCACCTTTTTCAATTGTAAAGCAAATCATTTTCAAAATCATTTTAAATAGGATTTCTTTTTTTTATTCCTAAAACCTATCTATAAAAATAATTAGCTAGAATAGCTTCGACTTTCTCACCCGATAGTGATAAAACGAAATCCGGATAAATACCAATACCTATTACGGGTAGAAAGATAGAGATCGAAACAAATAACTCTCTTGGTCCAGAATCAAAAAAATAGGAGTTTGGAGCATTAAATAGCTTGTATCCGTAGAATATTTGACGTAACATAGATAATAAATAAATAGGAGTTAATATCATTCCAATTGCCATTACAAAAATAATTAATATTTTTGGCATTAAAAAAGATTTTTGACTGCTAATTATTCCAAAAAAGACTATCAATTCTGCAACAAAACCACTCATGCCCGGTAATGCAAGAGAAGCCATCGATAAGATACTGAACATCGTAAACATTTTTGGAATTGGAAGAGCCATTCCGCCCATTTCGTCGAGATAAACAAGACGTATTCTATCATAACTCGTTCCTGCCAAGAAAAAAAGTGCAGCGCCAATAAATCCATGAGATATTATTTGTAAAAAGGCTCCGTTGAGTCCCGTATCGGTTATAGAGCCAATTCCTATAATTATGAAACCCATATGAGATACAGAGGAATAGGCTATTCTTTTTTTTAAATTACGTTGAGCAAGAGATGTTGAAGCTGCATAAATTATTTGCATTGTGCCTACTATCATCAACCAGGGAGAAAATATAGAATGAGCATGGGGTAATAATTCCATATTGATCCGAACTAATCCATATGCTCCCATTTTTAATAAGATTCCGGCTAGAAGCATACAAGTACTATAATGTGCCTCCCCATGGGTGTCTGGTAACCATGTATGTAAGGGTATAATCGGTGATTTGACAGCAAAAGCAATAAGAAATCCAATATAGAATATTATTTCCAGTGCGAGAGGATACGATTGATTAGCTAATGTTTCAAAATTGAATGTTGGTTCATTAGAACCATATAAACCGATACCCAAAACCCCTACTAATAGAAAAATGGAACCTCCCGCAGTGTACAAAATAAACTTTGTAGCTGAATACAGACGTTTCTTTCCCCCCCACATAGATAGAAGTAGATAAACAGGAATTAATTCTAACTCCCACATGATGAAAAAAAGCAAAAGGTCTCGAGAAGAAAATGATCCTATTTGACCACTGTACATTGCTAACATCAGGAAATGGAATAGTCGGGAATCCCGAGTAACTGGCCAAGCCGCTAAAGTAGCTAAAGTTGTGATAAATCCTGTCAGTAAAATAGGTCCTATAGAAAGTCCATCTATTCCCAATCTCCAGTAAAAATCAAAAAAATTGATCCATTTATAATCTTCCGCCAGCTGGATTAATGGATCGTCCAATTGGAAATGATAACAAAATACATAGGTCATTAGAAGTAGTTCTAAGGTGGATATAGAAATGGTATACCACCTAATTAGCTTATTTCCTCTATGAGGAAGAAAGAAAATTAAAGAGCCCGCAGATATTGGCAAAACTACAATTATTGTTAACCAAGGAAAATAATTCGTGGTAAAGACAAGATACATTTGGACCAGAAAAACCCGCGCTCGAAAATAGAATCTTTATTCTTTTTTTTTTTTTGAGTACGGGTTTTTTCAGTAAAAAAAGAAAATGTATTCAAAATGTATTCAAGTGGGTTTTACGGAACATATCAATAAGCTAGACCCATACTTCGAGTTGTTTCATGCCATAAATAAACTCGAACACTCAAGAAATCCGTTGGACAGGCAGATTCACATCTCTTACAACCAACACAGTCTTCTGTTCTTGGGGCGGAAGCAATTTGTTTAGCTTTGCATCCATCCCAAGGTATCATTTCTAACACATCGGTGGGGCACGCTCGGACACATTGGGTACACCCTATGCATGTATCATAAATTTTTACTGAATGTGACATGGGATCTATGAATTTTTGAACGTTATCAAATTTCGATCTAGTAAACTTGTAAATGAATCATATATTTAAACGCCAGATGAATCAACGATTTACCAGAAATTTTCTAATCAATGGACTTCTGGATCAGCTCATGAGAAGTGGCTAAGATACTTTGATTTATTACGTTTTCGTAAATAGAATCTAGATTCTAACATATTCTACATGCTAATTCAAATTGGTGGATATTCTCATTTTGATTATTATTCCTACTTATTCAATAAAGTTGATTGATTGATACGCGTTGATTTTCTGTTACGATAAATTGACGAAACAATAGCCAACCCAATAGCTGCTTCAGCGGCTGCAATAGCTATAACAAAAATTGAGAAAATATCTCCCTTTAACTGGCGACTATCAAAAAAATCAGAAAATGTTACAAAATTGATATTAACTGCATTCAATATAAGTTCAAGACACATAAGAGCCCTAACCATGTTTCGACTCGTGATTAATCCATAAATACCGATAGAAAATAAATAGGCACTCAAAACAAGTACATGTTCGAGCATCATTGACCAACTCCTTATCAATGTTGGTTCATTTCAATATGAACAAAAATTCAACAGATTCGAGATTGACTAGAATATAACAAAACAAGTACGGAACAAAAGAATGTATTGAAAATAGATCAAATAAAAGAATCTCCCTTTTAGACATGAACAGTATTCAAATAGAATTTTTGTGAAATAGGTGGGATAACATAGAAGAAAGTGAAATTTGGATTGTTTGCTGTTGCTAGTTATAACGATTTATTACTGACGAGCCACAGCAATTGCGCCTATCAAACCAACTAAAAGAATTATTGAAATCAGTTCAAACGGAAGAAAAAAATCTGTTGATAAATGAATTCCAATTTGTTGACTATTACTTATCAAATCTTGTTCTATAAGTTGGTTTGATCTTGTAGTCCAAAGAATCCCGTACCATGACGTATCGAAAATAGTAGTAATTAGCGAAAGAAGAATACTTGTACAAACCAGTGAAGTAACCCCATCCCCAACGATCGACAGATTCAAATCCTTGTAATATTCTGAACCATTCATGAACATGACAGCAAATATGATTAAAACATTTATGGCTCCTACATAAATAAGGAGCTGGGCAGCGGCTACAAAATGAGCATTTGAAAGAATATAGAATAAGGATATACAAACAAGAACCAATCCCAACGAAAAGGCAGAATAAATTGGATTGGTAAGTAATACTACTCCCAGTCCCCCTAATATAAGACCCGATCCCAGTAAAACTATAAGAAAATCGTGTATTGGTCCAGGCAAATCCATTATATGTAAAATAGGAGATAAATTAAAATGCTTTTCATGATCGTATTGACCCGACCGGGAAAAAACTAAAGGTTTTTTGATTTTCATTTTATGATAGGTTCCTAATTGAATTCAATTCTAATCTATTAGGTATGATATGGGTACAATTGTTGGACAGTTTCTTTTTTGATTCTTTTATTTTCTTAAATTAAGAAATTAAATTAAGAAAGAATAAGGATATTTTTTGAAAGTATATTTTTCGAAAAAATGACGACTCTATTGATAGATTTTTAATAAAAAAGTAGAAATTCTCATCAACCAATGAATTTCTAGTTGAATTTTTCATTATTGGCCAAACAAAGAGAAAGACCTTATCTCATTCTTTTAATTGAAACCAAAAAAACGGAACCTTAAGAATTGGTAATTTCTCTTTATTTAATAGAATAGGGCGGTTACCTACTCAGTTTTTCTTTGAGGCGAATTCAAAATTGTTCGAATTGTATAATCATCAATTACTGACATTGGTAAACGGCCCAAAGCAATTTGATTATAATTCAACTCGTGACGGTCGTAAGTAGAAAGTTCATATTCTTCAGTCATCGATAAACAATTTGTTGGACAATACTCAACACAGTTACCACAAAATATACAAATTCCGAAATCAATACTGTAATTAAGTAATCGTTTTTTTCGAATATCAGTTTCAAATTTCCAATCAACAACAGGCAGATCTATAGGACATACACGAACACATACTTCACAAGCAATACATTTATCAAATTCGAAATGGATTCGGCCACGGAAACGCTCCGATGTGATTAATTTTTCATAAGGATATTGAATAGTTACAGGCAAACGATTTGCGTGGGATAAGGTAATCATGAAACTTTGACCAATGTACCTTGCTGCTCGTACTGTTTGTTGACCATAATTCATGAACCCAGTTACCATAGGGAACATATCAGGAATCTATATGAATAGTTTTATCTTCGTTTCTTTCTCTTGTTTGAACTTGAACCAAGTCTATTGTTTGCTATTTACAGTGAAAAAAGTTGAAAAGAGGTTGTTAATAATAGATTACCGAGAGAGATTGGTAAAAGAAATTTCCATCCAAGATTTAAAAGTTGGTCCATTCTTAACCTAGGTAAAGTCCATCTTGTTGTGATAGAAATAAACAAGAACAAATAAGTTTTAGCTAATGTAATAAAGATACCAATTGTAGTTCCAAAGATTCCATCCACTTTATTTATTTCAAATAGCTCAGGAACAAATATGTATGGAATGGAAATATTCCAACCACCCAAGTAAAGAACCGTTACAAATAACGAAGAAAGTAATAGATTTAGATAGGAAGCAACATAAAATAAACCAAATTTGATACCCGAATATTCGGTTTGATAACCCGCTACTAATTCTTCCTCCGCTTCTGGTAAATCAAAGGGTAATCTCTCGCATTCGGCTAGGGCAGAAATTAGAAAAACGATAAATCCTATAGGCTGACGCCACAAATTCCATCCCCAAAAACCATATTTTGACTGCGCCTCAACTATATCAACTGTACTTGAACTGTTAGATAATCATAGTCGGTGATAACATCACTGTTCCCACCGCTATTCCAGAACCGTACATGAGGTTTTCGCCTCATACGGCTCCTCGTGGGTCAAAAAAAATCTAAGGACCAGATCAGTATTATTTACTATTTAGCTAGCTATGGTTGTAGAATAGAAAGAGTCAAAATCTATTTGAGGGTCCAAAATTATACCAATGGAATTCCGTCTGCTATACTCTAAAATAATAATAAATAAAGGCGCTTCCGAATTGATCTCACCCGTTAATAATTTGACTTTGTTGAGTAATAACTTAATCCTTAAATAAAAAACTCCTTTCAGAAATATCAATAAATAGTTTATTTCAACCCATCATTTTCGATTACGAAAAGGAATTAGACGTTACATTAGCTAATGAATCATGAGACAAATTATATCTCTCTAAATCTATGCTAAATATATGAAAAAGACGAAATAAAAAAGATTTCTTTTTTTTTTTTCTCTTGTTTGTTTTTCGTTCCTATTCTTCTTTCTTATAAAACCAATATAAGAGAAGGGGCTAAAACTAAAATCAAAAATAAAGGATTATTTCGTTCCTGATAGTCATTGCTTTAATGGGTGGATAGGAGCATACTCTGGATCGGAATCGCGGGAAGTACTGCCTTATCATTTCTACCAATTTAAAGCCCCAATTAGTATTCTTTTTATGTTATGCAGAAATATCTTTTTAGAGAATTTCCAAAATCTCCATTACTAATCCTTTGTGCATTTTTGTGTTCCTAATCATCCACTCATTTTTTGTTCAATCGCCCGTTTCGTTTGATAATACATGTATGGTAGGTAATTCATACAAAGGATAGTGAAAAGGCCATACGGTTGATCTTTTGAGCCCGCTTCAAGCCGGGTTGTCTAATCAACCAGTCTTGGGGTAAAGGACCTCTTCCGCTTATGTTTATTTCCACTTAACTCTTGTCTTGTACATAGGAAATGAGACTCCATTTTTTTTACTGCAAATTTATAAGCTGCTTTCTTTCACTCATATATAACTATCTAATTTACTTTATCAACCAAAAGGATAATAAATAATATCTATTCAATTCGTTCAACTTGTTTTGTTTTCTAAAGCGAAAGAAAAGAATGAATAGGGAAAAGAAAGAAAAGTTTGTATTTCAACGAATCGCACGTAGAGATATTGATAAAACACATAAAGTTAATGGTATTTCATAACTAATCGATTGAGCAGCAGCTCGTAAACCACCTAAAAAGGAATATTTATTATTCGATCCGTATCCTGACATAAGAAGGCCAACAGGGGCAATACTTGAAATGGCAATCCATAAAAAAATACCGATATTGAGATCAGCTAAAACAAGATGATAGCTAAAAGGAATTACTAAAAAACTTAGTAAAATTGATATGACTGCTATAGATGGTCCAATACTGAATAAACGGGTATTTCCTCTAGCTGGAAAAAGATTCTCTTTGAAAAGCAGTTTTGTCCCATCTGCTAGAGCTTGAAGAATTCCCAAAGGACCGGCGTATTCAGGCCCAATACGTTGTTGTATTCCTGCGGATATCTCTCTTTCTAACCATACAATTACCAGTACGCCTACTGTGATCCCCAATACAAGAGTCAAAATAGGGACAAAGATCCATACGATTCCATAGACCTCTTTGAAAAATTCCAATCTGGAAAAAGAATTAATATCTTGTACTTCTATTTCTGTTGTATAAACTATCATTTCAACGATCAACTTCTCCCATAATGATATCTATGCTACCTAGTATCGTCATAATATCAGCCAATTTCATTCCTTTAACTAACTGAGGAAGAATTTGCAAATTGATAAAACCCGGCGGGCGAATTTTCCATCTCCAAGGAAAACAACTTTTGTCCCCTATTAGAAAAATTCCCAATTCTCCCTTTGGGGCTTCAACTCTCGCATAAAGTTCTTGCTTCGGCAATTCAAATGTGGGAGAAGGTTTTTTACTAATGAATCGATATTCAAAATCATTCCATTCTGGATCCCTTTCTCTATCAAAGCATCGGATTTCTAAATTCTCATAGGGACCTCCTGGAAGGAATTCCAGGGCCTGTTGAATTATTTTTATGGATTCCGTCATTTCACTGATTCGGACTAAATAACGAGCTAATGAGTCTCCTTCTTTTTGCCACTGGATTTCCCAATGAAATTCGTCGTAACACTCATAATGATCAACTTTACGAAGATCCCATTGTATTCCAGATGCTCGTAGCATCGGTCCGGATAAACCCCAATTTATTGCTTCTTCTCCACTAATAATGCCTACTCCTTCAACTCGTTCTAAAAAAATGGGATTTCGCGTAATAAGTTTTTGATATTCAACAACTCCTGTTAAAAAATAATCGCAGAAATCCAAACATTTATCTATCCAGCCATAAGGCAGGTCGGCTGCTACTCCTCCGATACGAAAATAATTATGCATCATTCTCATCCCAGTCGCAGCTTCGAATAGATCATATACTAATTCTCTTTCTCTGAAAATATAGAAAAAAGGGGTCTGTGCGCCAATATCCGCCATAAAAGGTCCAAGCCATAAGAGATGAGAAGCTAGACGACTTAACTCCAACATAATGACTCTGATATAGCTCGCTCTTTTAGGCACTTGAATATTTCCCAATTGTTCTGGTCCATTTACGGTTATTGCTTCTGTGAACATAGTAGCTAAATAATCCCAACGTGTTACATAAGGTAAAAATTGTATAATTGTTCGGTTTTCCGCAATTTTTTCCATTCCTCTGTGTAAATAACCTAATATTGGTTCGCAGTCAACAACATTTTCACCGTCTAGGGTAACGATGAGACGAAGAACACCGTGCATTGATGGGTGGTGAGGTCCCATATTGACTATCATAAGGTCTCTTTCTGTAGCTGGTCTATTCATAAGTTTTTCCTCGATTCATTCTTACATGAATTGCTGAAAACGAAAAGAAGTTTATCAAAATTCTCAAGATCCAATAAATGAAAAAACTAAGTAAAAATTTTTAAATTAACGATTTTTTAACTCCCGAATATCCAACTCACTAATTAATTCTTTATAGCGTACTCGATTTTTCTTTGATAAGTAAGACAGCAGCCGTTGACGTTTTCCCAGAATTTTTCGTAGACCTCTCTGAGATGAATAGTCTTTTCTGTGCAATTCCAAATGGGAAGTAAGTCTTCGTATCTTATTGGTGAAACTGACTATTTGAAAGTCAACAGACCCCCGCTTTTCTTCTTTTTTTTCTTGAAAAATAACTGAGATGAATGAATTTTTTACCATAAAACAAAATCTTATCCCCTTTTATAATTTCTAATTTTTTGATGTGAATTTGATTAATCAGTAATAATAATATTAGTCATTTTGATATACAGAATGACCTTAAGTTCATTATAAACTTCCTACTTTTTTTATAAAATAAATAAATGAACAAAATCTTCTTTTTTTTATTTGTATAGGAATACAAAAAAAGATAAGAAGATTTTGTTCATTTATTTATAGATCTAATTGATAATATGTATGTCATTAAATTAGTATCCTCTTTCAGGATGGAATGTAAGACAATCCTCGCGTCTATCTATTTCATATAGCCGACATATTCTATTACCTAATAATATATGTATATATGGCAAAATTCATGTAAATGGACTTGTAACTAACAAATTTTCAACCGTGGATACATATGTATCCTGACCATACTGAAACGACTGCCATTATGAGTATTAAACCAATAGCGATTCATACAAGCTAAATCTTCTAGTCGATAATTGGGCCAAAGAAAGAACTTCATTTGAATTAGTTTATTTTTATCGATACCGAGATATTTGCCTCTATTTAAAACTTGACCACAGTTTTTTACCTGATTGCAAAATACCGGATTTCTATGTATATCATTTCTATCCCTTGAGTTTAAAAAATATAGAATTCGCAATTCTCTACGGCCTTTAGGGGATAAAAGAGTTTCAGGAACAAAGAAATCATAATGATTTTTGTCTCTATTTTGAGTCATTTTTTGATGTCTTAAAATGGATTCATCAAATTTATTCTTATCAAACCATTCTCGAAATTTTTGATTCCTTTGGTATTTATTCTTATGAAGGTATTTATTCTTATGAACCAAAAAAATACCTATGGTTTGATATAGAATCAATTGTCCATCGTTTTTTATAGACGGATAAGGATAAGTCGGTTCGATAATCAATGCTCCGCTTGTACTTAATTCTCTAGGAGTGCGCCTTTTTAGAGTCCAGATATCCACAGTCAGTTCTCCCCGTTTAAGATAGGATATAGCAACGTCCTTTGGATTTCTCAATCTAAGCAGGAGACAATAGGCTCTAATATTATTGACCATTTTTTTATTTACAACCCTTTCCCAACTCAATTGAAAATACAAAAAACTTTCTAGGAAGGAGTAAAGCTCTATAGCTTCGGGGCTCATGTTGGCCTTTTTTTTTCTACGTTGTTTTTTTATGCCTGATCTACCTCCATTTTCATCTGATAGAGGAGCCCCTTCCCCTTGGTTTAGAGGATCTTTTTCTTCTTGATTTCCATTCTCGAATCTAAGAATTCTTTTTTTTTTATTTGATTCTATTAAAGGGTTACTTTCAGTAATGTTTTTCTTAATGTTTTCATTTCCATTCAAATGAAAGTTGAAAAGAAGTAATTTTATTGGTATGATCCCCGGTTTAATCTTATATGCATTATATAGTGGCACAAATTCTGGGAAGAACCAAAGTTCTAGTTCTGGATTCGAACTAATACGACCTACTATTTCCTCATTCATTTCCATCCAATCAAAGAAGGATCTTTTTTTTTTGAATCGGTTGATTTTTGAATTTTTAGAAATTGGTAAATAAAAAGGACCCCTCTTCATTTTTTGATTCTTATTCTTGGTGCCGCTATTGGCCCAGTAATGAATCTCGACCTTATTATTTCTAAGGCAAAAATCAATCATTTTCCACCTACAAAATTTTCTATCTGGAAATTTCTCCTCAGCCATAATATCATTTTCTCCTAGATAATTATAAATAGGTAGCCCATCTGGCATATCAAAAAATTTGCGTTTATCTATCTTGTAATTATCAAAAATCTCTTCTTTACTATTTATTTGTAATGGTGATCTATAAATATATGAGTCTTTCTTCTCTTCATAATTAATAGATTTATATGAGAAAAAATCATGTCTATGATGTTTTTTAAAATTAGATGATTTTTTATATTCTTGATTCAGTAATGAATCAGGTTCGAAATCATTTTGTTTTTCATCATGAATTAATCCTTCTTTTTCATATGAGTCCCATTTGTTAAAATCGTTTTTTTGAGTCATACAGTGTCGATTGACTTTATTTCGCCATTTTTCTGGTACTAATTTTAGCCAGCTAATCTGAGAGAAATCATATTGATAATGCCCCCTTAACCAGTTTTTCCATTGATTCCTTTCAGAATGCCAAAAGTCTTTATGTCTCAATCCAGAATGAAATATTCCCTCTTTCCGAAAAAAATCCTTTATTTCATTTTTAAGAAAAAGAGATGTTCCATGATATTGAAGGATAGACTTGAATTTATAGAAGTTAATAACTCGAGTTTGCGATATTTTATAAAATACATATGCTTGCGAGAAGGAGGACGAGTTACAAAAAGTTGTTGAATTCTTATTTTGAATATTATCAAGGGAATTTTTTTTAGTTAAAATAAAGTGAAATTTTTTTGTATTTCTTTTCTTAATTCTTTTTTCATTTTCTTTCTTATTGGAAATGGATTTCTCGATCATTTTTTTTCTTGATTCAATAAAAAGTTGTGCATTGGTTCTTGCAATATTAATGATACATAGAAAAAAATCTATGTATATTTTTTCCATGAAAAATTTGATAAAAAAATCAAATTTACGGATTAATCGAGTATTTCTTCTTTTTAATATTTGACAAAATTTTTTTAATGATTCTAATATTTTATTATGATAACTTTTTTTATTAGAATGAATATTTTTTTCTTGAGTTAGAAATCCATTTTTCTTCTCATTTAGAATTCTTTCTAGTTTCTTGTTGATTGTACTTGTTCTCTCAGTCAGATCTTTCATTTTTTTTTCTGTCAGTGAAAAATTTGTCCATTCTGTAGATCGAATTTGAATAGGTGATTCACGAATCATCTGATTATTCATTATAGAATCGTCGGTTTTAGTTTCACCCAATTCGTAGTTTTTGATGCTCCATTTTTTTATTTCTTTTGACACCTTTCGAAGAAATTTTGCTCGTTCTTTAAAAACATTAAAAACTATAAAAGACTGATTTTTTAATTTTTTCACTTTTTTTTTCAGTTCTTTAAAAATAGGTTCAAAAAATGAAGACCCTTTTAGTTTTCGAGGGGGACCAAAAGGATGGTCAGTTTCCAGTCCAAAAATTGTTAAAAAACAAAAATCATTTTTTTGCGCTTTCTGTGTTTTCAAGGGTTTTAACTTAGATCGGTGCCAAGGTTTCAGGTAAAAAGGAAATAATATTTTTATCTGAATACCGTCTGTTAACCAGTTTTTTGGAAATTCTTTGTCGGATAATTCAACACCATTATAAGTGCATCGAATATGCATTTCTCGATTCCAATCCTTGAAGTCTTCGGACCATTCGGGACCTTGAAATAATAAAATACGCGCAATATTCTTAGCTATTATTAATAAAGGCAATCGAATATATTTCCGAAGAATTGATTGGCCTACTAATAAAAAACCTCTTACTGCTTGAGCATATGTAATGTTATCCCAAGCTTCTGCTATTTCCATTCGCATTCTCTCTTCGTCTTGGTATTTTTCAACCTTTCTTTTTTCTTTTGTATAATCAGAGATTTGTAATTTTTTGCTTTTTTTAGACATCAAATTTTGAAAAATTCCTTTCATCCGTCCGAAACTATCAAAAGAAAAAAGGCGTCTGTCTATTCTGTTCAAAAAAGAAAAAAGGCCTCTGTCTATTCTGTCCAAAAAGGAGAAAAGGCGTCTGTCTATTCTGTCCACAAAAAGAGGGGAATGCACCTTTGCTTGATAGAAGAGTTGGCAAGTAACCGTTTTACGCCTTTGGGCACGCATAGAACCTTTTATTAGATTTCGACGAAAATCCGAGTATGGTAAATAACGTATCCAAGCGATTTCGCCTACTGGATCAGGCTCATTAGAATCTTCGCTATCATCAAAAATGACCATATACTTGTATTTTCTTAAACGAATTTGAGAATCCAATTCTACCCTTTCTTCGCCGGTTTCTCCTTCCTCTAGTTGCAAATCATCGAGTAAGTAGTATGGCCATCGAGGGACCTTTTTACTTATTTCCTTTATTTCAATAGATCTTTTTCTACTTCTTTGATCACTGGACTTAGTTATAACTACATTTGAATGAATAGTTTGATGTTTGGGTTCTCGAAATCGAAATAAAGAAAGCTTCTTTTTTGTTAATAATGATCTACTATTGTTGAGTTTGTCTATTGTTTGTTTCAATTCGCGATAATCATTAGTAAGAAGTAGAGCATGAATCTTATTTATCCAAAATTCCCCCATTTTTTTTTTTTTATATATTTGATTTATGCTAGGGGGTGAAAACCCTTTTTTGATTCTTCCACGATAGGGCCCATATAAGAACGGATCATATTTTTTAGGAAAATATTCTTTTTTAGTTTCATCATTACACAATTGAGTTTTTTGTTCAAATATACCTATATCAAAAGATTCTTTATCTAAAGTTCTGACTCTATTTAAAAACTCGTCAGTTTTGTTTAGCCGTTTTAGATCATTGGTCAAATTCCAATCATTATACAATTGATCAGATAATAATTTTTCTGTTGTGAAAAAGGATATCTTTTTTTCTATTATTTCTTTAAAAGTTGACAAACTCGGCGGATACATAAAAGATATCCTTTCTTTTCCATCACTTTGACATGTATAAAAAGAATATTGTGACATTTCATTTTTTACAGCATTTTGAAATTGATTGTTTTTTATATAACGAGATGGTCGATTCCATTTGTTAGAATCAAAAAGAAGAATCACAAGAGAGTTTTCAACCCATGAATCAAAAAGAAGAGTCAGGAGTTCATCTTTTCTTTTTTTTTTTTTCTTTCCGTTCACTCGGATCTCTTCCCTTTCATCGATTTTGTCCGGATCCTCCCTTTCTTCCGAAAAAAGGGAAGGAGAAGGATCTTCTTCGGTGAATACCTCTTCTTCCTCTTTAGTTTTAGTCCCCCTCCTTGCGGAAACTTTTTTTTCTATTTCTTCCATTTCTGAGGTTCCTTTCAGTTGCTTAGTCAAAATGGGTG